GCCAATTATGCTTCACTAATTGAATGATAAATGACTACAAGCGAAGGAGATAGACGGTTTAAACAAAAAAAGACCCAAAATTTCAAACACGTGTCTAGAATCACAGGAAAACTACAAACAAAAATAGTGAAAATTAGCTCGTTAGGAGCCCATCCAAGATCGTTGTAGACCCAACGAATTAGTAGTTCCCAACCGCGGGTGGAGTGAAATCCAACAAAAAAATCCGTAACTAAAAGAATAAAAAAAGCTTTTATTGAGTCATTTAAGTTATAGAAGAATTCCTGAACCCAAGAATTCAAAATGACAAGTTCCTCTTTACCCAGAAAAAAAGAACCACTTAGAATAGCCAAACAGATTATATTTGTTGAGAAATGCAAAATGATATGGAGATGGTCCTCATTATCTATTTTGGCCAATTGTATTATTTCCTTGTGTATTCCTATAGGAGGTTTTTGTACATGTGTCTTCGGTTTCTCTTTTATCATTTCGTCCAAGAGAAAAAGCTCTTCTAATTCTATGAATCCTTCTAGAATCCTTTTCTCTTGAATATCCGTTAAGAGAGTTTCAGGTTGCCTGGTATTCCACCAATTCTTAATCCAAAGTTCCAGACATTTGTTAAAAGAGAAAGAGACTCCCCAGGGCAAAAGTACGATAAATACAAGATATAGGAAAGAAGGCAATGCTTTCTTTTTTTTCATTTTTGATCTGTAAATTGAGTTGTTAATGAATCCGCTTCATTCGCTGACTCTATATGATATTTCTTTTTTTTTTGAAGCAAAAATTCTATAACAAGGTTTGAGACCTTGTGTTTGTATCTATTTCTCTTTTTGTATACTAGGGGAATTTCATTGTATTGGGTTCTTTCTTAGATCTAAATGGAGTGGAATAGAGAAATAGAATAAAAAAAAGCCCTTTCTTTCATATGAAAAGGGAAGAATATTAGGCCATATATTTCACTTGGACAAAACAAATTAGAAGCAATTTTCTCTTATCCTCGGTTGTTCCTTCCTTTAGATAAATACTCGAAAATACCCTTACAATTTAATTTAAATTAAAAAATTGCAATTGGTACTCAAAATACTTCAATTGGTACGCGCAAGAAATAGGCCAATTCGGCAGCTTTTTGTTCAATTTCTCGTGGAGTAAAAAACTTCTCATCAGTACGAGTCAAGGGAATGACTCCCTGACCACGTATTTCCATATAAAGGATACGACGAGGATAAATACCCTCTTTAACCTGAATTCTAATTGATTGGATATCCCGCACAAGGAATCGAAGGAAGATGCGACGTTTTATTCCAGGGAATCCCCAACGAAAAATGGACACTATTCCCTCTTTTCTATCAAATCGGTCATAACCACTGCCTACATTCCACAAAATAGTGCACCACAAATAGGAGCTAATGAATAGGCCCGCGATTCCGTAGAAAGACATCACGACCCCCTGTGGAAAAAAAAGAATTTGTTGAGATGGAAGTACGGATATCATATTCTTACCAAGATAACTGGAAGCCCCAACCGCTAAGAATCCTAATGAACCTAGAAAAAGAATACAGGCCCAGAAAAAATTACCTCTTTTTCGAGAACCTTTTAGAAGTTCTATCCATATGTGTTCTGATCGCCAATTCATATTAGATATACTAAATCCAGCAGCGGTTAATTGAAATTGAGAGAATAAGCTAAATGATTTTGACTTTACTTTTTTTGATTATGAAATCGCCTTCAGCAGCTAGTACTCCTGTGAAATAATTGGTTAGATACATTGACTTTCTATTCAAAAAAATTCCTGGATCCACTTAAAAAAACTCGCTATACTCGGCTACGCATATGTATGCATTTATGCTCGTAGCCTATATCTGCATTTTTTCATTTGTGTGTAGAAAGAGCTACATACCCTATCATATTAATATATTACTTACACTAAAAAATATTTGTATTATGATCCTGGAAATACATTGATCAAATTTTGCCCCGTCGGTTCTAGACAATCTTATTTTTCTGCACATAAAGAAATAAAGAAGCCATTGCAATTGCCGGAAATACTAAGCCTACTAAAGGCACGAAAATAGAGGGTAAGTTTAAATCTGTCATAGAATAGGTGTCTCAATTCCAATTTACTATTTCTATCTATTCAAAATATATCTTCAGATTCTTATGATATAATTAAGTATATCTATTATAAGGAATATTGACTATTGTATTTTGGAGTTTGCAAAATAAAGATTTTTTAGAGATAAATAATACTAACTAAAGTATTCTATAAAAGTATTCTATATCTCTAAAAAAATGAATGGAATGGATAATTTGATTTTTCTTTTTCCATTTTAATGGCCTTTCTATCTTTCTAATCGAACTTGAAATTGGATTCAAAAGAAAGCAATTGTGAAAATGAAAGAAATACCTCTTTCAGAATACCCTTTAATTTCAATTTTTAAAGTAGAAGTTAATACAATATCCGGTTGAAGGGTAATGATCATACGTCTGTAATGCATTGTATGTCCCAGAATAGGTCCCATTCTTCTACCCTTTCGGGTAGTTGATGGCTATTCACAGCTACTACCTTAATACCAAAGAAGAGCTCTACCCAATGCTTTATTTCTGTCTTAGTGGGTCCCAATTCGACATTATTAGAAGTATATTGATTATTTCCCAATAAATGAAGACTCTTTTCTGCAAATACTGCGTATTTGGTTCCATTATCGTATGATAATACTCTATTTTGATTTGTATTTGTTTATTGTATTATACCTTTCTGTATTCTAGATACATAGAATAGAAGAATCTCGATTTGTCAAGTCTCATGATCGTATCAAGATATATTTAAATTTGGCTCGATCTTTTCAAAGAAAAGATCGAGCCAAATTTAATTGCAATCAATTCGAAGAATAAAGAAGAATTACTGCATTTCGTAACTCATTTTTTCTCTTTCTATTTCGCTTCTTTTTTATTTAGACCTTCTTTATATCTAGTTTTATCTACTTAATCGATGGTATCTACCGGCTTGTAGTCGAATGTGATCGCTTTCCATACTTCACAAGCTGCGGCTAGTTCAGGACTCCATTTGCAAGCTGCTCGGATAATTTCATTACCTTCACGAGCAAGATCGCGCCCTTCGTTACGAGCTTGTACACAGGCTTCTAAAGCCACCCGATTAGCTGCTGCACCTGGTGCATTCCCCCAAGGATGTCCTAAAGTTCCTCCACCAAATTGTAATACGGAATCGTCTCCAAAGATTTCGGTCAGAGCTGGCATATGCCAAACATGAATACCCCCTGAAGCCACCGGTATAACACCTGGCATGGATACCCAGTCCTGCGTGAAAAAGATACCGCGAGAACGATCTTTTTCAATATAATCATCGCGCAATAAATCAACAAAACCTAAAGTCATTTCGCGTTCCCCTTCTAACTTACCTACTACTGTACCGGCGTGGATATGATCTCCCCCAGACATACGCAATGCTTTAGCTAATACACGGAAATGCATACCATGATTTTTCTGTCTATCAATAACTGCATGCATTGCTCGGTGAATGTGAAGAAGTAGGCCGTTGTCGCGGCAATAATGAGCCAAACTAGTATTTGCGGTGAATCCTCCAGTTATGTAGTCATGCATTATAATAGGAACCCCTAATTCCCTCGCAAATACAGCTCTCTTAATCATTTCTTCGCATGTACCTGCAGTCGCATTCAAGTAATGCCCCTTGATTTCGCCGGTTTCGGCTTGTGCTTTATAAATGGCTTCGGCAACAAAGACAAAACGGTCTCTCCAGCGCATAAATGGTTGTGAGTTTACGTTTTCATCATCTTTCGTAAAATCAAGTCCACCGCGTAGACACTCATAACACGCTCTACCGTAATTTTTTGCGGATAATCCCAATTTGGGTTTAATAGTACATCCCAATAAAGGACGACCATACTTGTTCAACTTATCCCTTTCAACTTGGATACCATGAGGCGGACCTTGGAAAGTTTTTGAATAAGCAGGAGGAATTCGTAGATCCTCCAAACGTAGAGCACGTAGGGCTTTGAAACCAAATACGTTACCCACAATGGAAGTAAACATGTTAGTAACAGAACCCTCTTCAAATAGATCTAATGGATAAGCTATATAACAGATATATTGACTGTCTTCCCCAGGAACGGGTTCGATGTGATAGCATCGTCCTTTGTAACGATCAAGACTGGTAAGTCCATCAGTCCAAACAGTTGTCCATGTACCAGTAGAAGATTCCGCAGCTACTGCAGCCCCTGCTTCTTCAGGCGGAACCCCGGGCTGAGGAGTTACTCGGAACGCTGCCAAGATATCAGTATCCTTGGTTTCGTATTCCGGGGTGTAGTAAGTCAATTTATAATCTTTAACACCAGCTTGAAATCCAACACCTGCTTTAGTTTCTGTTTGTGGTGACATAAGTCCCTCCCTACAACTCATGAATTAATAATTCTCACAACGACAGGGTCTACTCGATATGGACTAAGCGTAAATGAAACCTTTGCAAAAATCTTAAAAAAATATTCAATTAATATCAACTCATTAAATAAAAAAGGGAGTATGCTTAAGTTAATGAATATGTTTCATTCATATTCATATATAATTATAATGCGTACACCCTGTGTACGTTCTATCCTATAGGAATTCTACTATAGGAATTCGATAGGAATTGAGTTATTGTTATGGTAAGTTAACATGGTTCATTATTAAACCATAGATTTGATTCACCAAATCCATCATTATTGTATACTCTTTGATAGATATAGCGCAACCCAAACAAATCCCTTAATCCTTATTTTACAATTTTATAAGTTCTTATCTTAATAGGCCCCTTTCTTATTTTGAATCTAAATACCTAAATACTAAGAAAATTCTCTGTTGACAGCAATCTATGCTTCACAGTAGTATATATTTTGTATATCGAAGTCCTAGACAGGAAAGTAGAAGAGGCAAAGATCCTTGACAAAAGGAAAAATTTCTATCAAAAAAAAGATTGATTGAACTTTCCACCGGACTCATTCCATGAGTAAACGAGTGAATGGGATTCGCTTAGGCAACGAAATCAAGTGCTAGTCCCCTTTTCTTTTTTATTGAATTAACTAATTCATTTCCTTTTCACTTTTTGATTTTTGGATATTTTTTTTATTTGATTTGGCATTATTCAACAAGAAAAAAAAGAAAAATTTCGACAAATTCCTTTTTTTTATAATTATGTGATAATTATGAGAACCAATTCTACTACTTCGCGTCCCGGGGTTTCCACAATTGAAGAAAAAAATGCAGGGCGTATTGATCAAATTATTGGACCCGTGCTGGATATCACTTTTCCCCCGGGCAAGTTGCCTTATATTTATAACGCTTTGATAGTCAAGAGTCGGGACACTGCCGATAAGCAAATTAATGTGACTTGTGAGGTACAACAATTATTAGGAAATAATCGAGTTAGAGCTGTAGCTATGAGTGCTACAGATGGGTTGATGAGAGGAATGGAAGTGATTGACACAGGAGCTCCTCTTAGTGTTCCGGTCGGTGGAGCTACTCTCGGACGAATTTTTAACGTTCTTGGGGAGCCTATTGACAATTTGGGTCCTGTAGATACTAGTGCAACATTCCCTATTCATAGATCCGCGCCTGCCTTTATTGAGTTAGATACGAAATTATCTATCTTTGAAACAGGTATTAAGGTGGTCGATCTTTTAGCTCCTTATCGGCGTGGAGGAAAAATCGGACTATTTGGGGGAGCAGGAGTAGGTAAAACAGTACTCATCATGGAATTAATCAATAACATTGCTAAAGCTCATGGAGGGGTATCCGTATTTGGCGGAGTAGGGGAACGGACTCGTGAAGGAAATGATCTTTATATGGAAATGAAGGAATCTGGAGTAATTAATGAAAAAAATATCGAGGAATCAAAGGTAGCTCTAGTCTATGGACAAATGAATGAACCACCCGGAGCTCGTATGAGAGTTGGTTTAACTGCCCTAACTATGGCAGAATATTTCCGAGATGTTAATAAGCAAGACGTGCTTTTATTCATCGATAATATCTTTCGTTTTGTTCAAGCAGGATCGGAGGTATCCGCCTTATTAGGGAGAATGCCCTCTGCAGTGGGTTATCAACCTACCCTTAGTACAGAAATGGGTTCTTTACAAGAAAGAATTACTTCTACCAACAAGGGATCGATAACTTCGATCCAAGCAGTTTATGTACCTGCGGACGATTTGACCGACCCTGCTCCTGCCACAACATTTGCACATTTGGACGCTACTACCGTACTTTCCAGAGGATTAGCTTCCAAGGGTATTTATCCCGCAGTAGATCCTTTAGATTCAACTTCAACTATGTTACAGCCTCGGATCGTTGGCAAGGACCATTATGAAACTGCGCAAAGAGTTAAAGAAACTTTACAGCGTTACAAGGAACTTCAGGACATTATTGCAATTCTTGGGTTGGATGAATTATCGGAGGAGGATCGTTTAACTGTAGCAAGAGCACGAAAAATTGAGCGGTTCTTATCACAACCGTTCTTTGTGGCAGAAGTTTTTACCGGTTCTCCAGGAAAGTATGTTAGTCTTGCAGAAACAATTAGGGGGTTTCAACTAATCCTTTCCGGAGAATTAGATGGCCTACCCGAACAGGCTTTTTATTTGGTGGGGAACATCGATGAAGCTAGCACGAAAGCTATAAACTTAGAAGAGGAGAACAAATTGAAGAAATGAAATTAAATCTTTATGTACTGACTCCTAAACGAATTATTTTGGATTGTGAAGTGAAAGAAATCATTTTATCTACTAATAGCGGCCAAATTGGTGTATTACCAAATCACGCCCCCATTAACACAGCTGTAGATATGGGTCCTTTGAGAATACGCCTCCTCAACGACCAATGGTTAACGGCGGTTCTGTGGAGTGGTTTTGCGAGAATAGTTAATAATGAGATCATCATTTTAGGAAATGATGGAGAACTGGGTAGTGACATTGATCCAGAAGAAGCTCAACAGGCACTTGAAATAGCCGAAGCTAACTTGAGTAAAGCTGAGGGTACGAAAGAATTGGTTGAAGCAAAGCTAGCTCTCAAACGGGCTAGGATACGAGTCGAGGCTATCAATTGGATTCCCCCATCCAATTGAAGACAATCCAAAGGTTTCGTTGATACAAAGAAAAAGGAAAGAAGGGTAGAAAAAGTTATTAGATAGCGAAGCGAAGTAAGTCCAATGCTATCTAGTAATTTTTCTACCTACCTACCTACTATTGGATTTGAACCAATGACTCCCGCCGTATGAAAGCAGTACTCTAACCACTGAGTTAAGTAGGCAATTTATCATCACAAAAGAAGCCGCATTACTTCGATCGATTATAGATCGAATCCTTTTTATAAGCAATACCGCTCCATTATTGGTATGGTATATAGTAAATAGATCAAAGGGATATCCTATGGCATTACAGAATATTCATCTTGACAAGAAATTATCTATATGTTAAGATATCTCTGACAAGGGCTATAGCTCAGTTCGGTAGAGCAACTCGCTTACACGTGCGCCAATGCTTTTCAAGGGAATTTATTATGCAATGAACATAATTGACCTTATTGCAAAATCAATGTCTTACTTCATGGATTCGAGAGAATAGGAGAACAGTAGCCTGACAAACAGTCGGTTCAGTCCGATTCGGGTGCCAATTCTGGTGCCTAATCAAATAGAACCCCTATTGATTTGCTAGTTGATAAGGTAAATATCCAGCCCACTCAATGCTAGGCATAATGAGGATAAGGGCCTCCAAAAAACTTCTTTTCGTTCTATGAACTTTAAGGTGTATGAAGTCTCATAGTCAACTCTTGCAGCGGAACGATAGAGACTCCATTTCACTTAGGTTGATTTAATTTAGGCCGGAGGCAGACCTAAGTCAAGGTAATCCTCCTTTGAAACACTTTGGTATTGCTCCTAGATAGATCATAATACAAATAAATCAATCAGAGCACAGGGAGCCATCTTATTATCTTTCCGTAAAGAAAAACTATGGCGGATTAACTGATCTTTACTTCAGTTGATGAAAGAGCCCAATGCAGAAAAATGCATGTTGGGTCTTTGAAACAGTTCGAATCATTTCGATAATAATCCGTTTGATCTGTTTTACCGAGAAGGTCTACGGTTCGAATCCGTATAGCCCTACTAATATATATGTCTTTTTTTTAGATTTTAGGATGGATATCCTATATTTCCTTTAGTATAGTTTTCTTTTCCTTATTAGTACTTGTTTATAGACTCGACGGTCGCTTGCGACCTAGAATAGAGATAAAAGCATTACCATAGGCTCATTTCTCGAAAATCATAGAGACAGGAAAAGAAAAAAGAATTTCGATCAAATCAATAGAAGGAAAGATCCCTTATCTGATTTGAATTCCATCCTTCTTCAAATAAAATAGGATATGCCCTAGACTTTCCTATAATGACTGCAACGATTTTCTCCATTTTGCGAATTCCTATTTTGTTTGAAGTATATTACTATACTATATATTATGTAAAAATATACATTATCTAAATAGATCTACTTTAAATAGAAAAAATCGAAAGAAAATAAAAAGAAAGAGTAAATAATAAAACAGGATATTCTGTTTCATAATTCTGAAATAGAGTTCTTTTTTTTTTTTTTAGTTTTATTCCTCATTAGGCTGCATACATTAGTAATCCTATTTTAATTAGGTTCTAATCTAATTAGTAGTAAGTATTTTCTTTTTTATTTAATAGTCTCTGACAATCCTTAAATAAAGGATAGAGCAATTCTTTTTTCTATAGATTCTAGAGAAAACGAGACAAAGTGAAGCAAAAGAGTTTTCTTTGTATAAGAATTAGGTCTATACCATATCTAAATAGAATGGAAATCCAAAAGAAAGAGAGTGGGGATTCCATTGGATGAATCCTTAAGGAAGACATGGCACAAAAGAAACAAAAGCTAAAGTAAGTGCTCTTTGGTTTGAGCAAAAGAGATTCTTGTTTCACCGAGGAAAAGAGAGAAGTTCTGGATAAATTGACAATGCCAACTGAATTGACTAATTTCAGTTCTGCCTATTCCACATTAATGGGAGTACATTTATGTTCCTGCTTCACGAATATGATATTTTTTGGACATTTCTAATAATAGCAAGCCTTATTCCTATTTTGGTATTTTGGATTTCAGGGCTTTTAGCCCCGATTAATGAAGGACCAGAGAAGCTTTCCAGTTATGAATCGGGTATAGAACCCATGGGGGGTGCTTGGTTACAATTCCGAATACGCTATTACATGTTTGCGCTAGTTTTTGTTGTTTTTGATGTGGAAACGGTCTTTCTCTACCCTTGGGCAATGAGTTTTGACGTATTGGGTGTATCCGTTTTTATTGAAGCTTTCATTTTCGTGCTTATCCTAGTTGTTGGTTTAGTTTATGCATGGCGAAAAGGAGCCTTGGAATGGTCTTAACTGAATATTCAGACAAAAAAAAAAAAGAAGGAAAAGATTCCATTGAGACAGTCATGAGTTTGATTGAGTTTCCGTTACTTGACCAAACAAGTTCCAATTCCGTTATTTCAACTACACCAAATGATCTTTCGAATTGGTCAAGACTCTCCAGTTTATGGCCCCTTCTATATGGTACCAGTTGTTGTTTCATTGAATTTGCTGCATTAATAGGTTCACGATTCGACTTTGATCGTTATGGATTGGTACCAAGATCAAGTCCTAGGCAAGCGGACCTAATTTTAACAGCCGGTACGGTAACAATGAAAATGGCTCCCTCTTTAGTGCGATTATATGAGCAAATGCCTGAACCAAAATACGTCATTGCTATGGGAGCCTGTACTATTACAGGGGGAATGTTCAGTACGGATTCCTATAGTACTGTTCGAGGAGTTGATAAGTTAATTCCTGTGGATGTCTACTTGCCGGGTTGCCCACCTAAACCAGAGGCTGTTATAGATGCCCTAACAAAACTTCGTAAGAAGATATCGCGAGAAATTGTTGAGGATCGAACTCTATGTCAAAGTCAAAAGAAAAATCGATGTTTTACTACCAGTCACAAACTTTATGTTCGGCGTAGTACTCATACCGGAACTTACGAACAAGAATTGCTCTATCAATCACCATCTACTTTAGATATATCTTCTGAAACTATTTTCAAATCCAAAAGTCCAGTATCTTCCTCCAAATTAGTGAATTAAGAGGAGTTCTTTTGTGCAGAAAAAGAAAGAGCAGTGCAATCTTTCAAACTTACATTTGAAATGTGAAATATTTAAACAAAAGGGGGGGGGGAGATCAAGACAATGCAGCAGGGGTGGTTATCTAATTGGCTAGTCAAACATGAGGTGGTTCATAGATCTTTGGGCTTCGATCACCGAGGAATAGAGACTTTACAAATAAAAGCAGAGGATTGGGATTCCATTGCTGTCATTTTATATGTATATGGTTACAATTATTTACGTTCCCAATGTGCTTATGACGTAGCACCCGGTGGATCTTTAGCTAGCGTGTATCATCTTACGAGAATACAGTATGGTATAGATAACCCAGAAGAAGTATGCATAAAAGTCTTTACCCAAAAGGATAATCCTAGAATCCCGTCTGTCTTCTGGGTTTGGAGAAGTGCCGATTTTCAAGAACGCGAATCTTATGATATGGTGGGAATTTCTTATGATAATCATCCGCGCCTTAAACGTATCTTAATGCCTGAAAGTTGGATAGGCTGGCCCTTACGTAAGGACTATATAACCCCTAATTTCTATGAAATACAAGATGCTCATTGAATGATAATAAATTCATGCTCACTTATACAACACAACTCTAGATTTTATTCAAGTCACGGAATATTTTTCTATTCTGTTCCTAGACGAAACGAAATACCTATTATATTCTAATTACTTCCTATTATACAAAAAGGTCCAGATAGACTGATCAAAAAAGGGCTTCATTTCTATTTTCCAATAAAGAAGTTCTTACCACGAACTTTGTACCGCGCACATTATTTAGAACAACTAGGAAAGTAAGTATCAAGAAAAAAAAAATATTCTTCGGAATAGGGGAATAAAAAATGAATAAGAAATGCAAAAATGAAGCGAAGCAAAGAGCACCTAATTTCACCTCCTTCTATACTATAAAGAAAAGAACCAGAGATTTTAACCCTTTTTTAAATTTAAAAAGAAGTGTTTAGAGATTTATCTACTTAGTGTATATTTATCTACTTAGTGTATACTATCTAGATTATTAATGAATATGTACCCCAATGCATCTCGGGGTATTTGTATCAATATCTATTCGGTAGATCCTTTTTTTCTGTGCCAGGAACCAGATTTGAACTGGTGACACGAGGATTTTCAGTCCTCTGCTCTACCAACTGAGCTATCCTGACCTTTTCTTGTGCATCATCCTAGTAGAGTATTTGCATCTATGTCAATTAAAGGGACTAAAAAATCAATAAAGTATTCCATTCCAAATTTGGAAATGGGGGGGGGGGATAGTCCTATGCATTGTGGATGGCTTACTTAATAATACTTATAAATTTAATTAATAATTGAGATTTTTTGCGGATACTCTAATAAAAAAGAAATCTATTTAATGAATAGCATAAGATCTATTGAGTTCTCTTCGCACTCCTTTGTGAAAGAGTAGAATGAGAAAGCTAATGAATCTTGAACCCATTGATAAAAGAGAAAAGAGGATAAATACTATGGTTAGGGAATAAAGGAGGGTTTGGGGATAGAGGGACTTGAACCCTCACAACTTATAAAGTCGACGGATTTTCCTTTTACTAGAAATTTCATTGTTGTCAGTATTGACATGTAGAATGGGACTCTCTCTTTATCCTCGTCCGATTAATCCTATTTTTAATAGATCTCAAAAACAATGAATTGAAGGATTTGATTACTCAATATTCGAGTGGAATAGATTCACAATAATTCTAAAAAAATTCAGAATTTTCTATTTCATAATCATTCCTAATTTCATTCTAAAAAATAAATAAAGAACCTATATTATGGTATGGGTTCTGTGATTAATCGTTTGCTATGTCAGTATCTATACGTGTGTATTAGATGTATAAAGCCCTTCTTTCTCTAATTTAGTAATTTAGAGGGAGTTTCACTACCAACACAACGTAATTACACCTCGATTCGTTAGAACAGCTTCCATTGAGTCTCTGCACCTATCCTTTTCCTTTGGGTTCTAGTTTGAGAACCACTTGTTTTTCAAAAAAGGGATTTGGCTCAGGATTGCCCATTTTTCATTCCAGGGTTTCTCTGAATTTGGAAGTTACCACTTAGCAGGTTTCCATACCAAGGCTCAATACAATCAAGTCCGTAGCGTCTACCGATTTCGCCATATCCCCATTCATTCTTTTTTTTCTTTGAAACCTGGATTCCTTGTGTAATTTCCTACATCTCTTAGTTTTTTTTTGAATCATTGAATTCATTATTCGACGTAGTCTAACAGCTCGTCTCTATTCAAGAGACCCCGCTTATTGCAATTCAGAATTGAATTGATTCTACCGTTGATATATTTGCAATTCAATCGGAATCAATATATCCAAAAGTTTTTCTCTCCCCCACCCCCCTTCTTTCCTTTTTTAGAATATTCAAAATCATACTATAACGCTTGATATTCATTCTTTTTTTCTAATCAGAATTCGAAATTTCATTTGTTATGATTCTATCTTTTCCTTAGTGAAATATTAATCCTTAAATTATTAACAAATAAAAAAACAAAATATTTCAAAAAATGTCAAAATGTATATAATGCTCGAATGAAAATGCCAAGAGATTCGCATTTTCTCTTTATTATTCATTATTCATATAGATTATTCTTTTCTATCTATTAGATTATTCGTCCGAGCCATATCAATCTGAAATCAAATTCAATATAGAAATTGGAATAGATTCTATTAGAAAAATGGATTTGCGAGTTAGAGAAATAAAAAGAAAGTTCAATAAATTCTATAATCCTATTAAATTCTATAATCCTATTTAAGAATATCGTTCTATAATCCTATTTAAGAATATCGTTTAGTTAAGCATATCAAGCTAACTTTATCTTTATGAAATTCTAGTATTTTTTTTTCTAAGTAGAATTTCGAACTAGTTAATAACTAAGATTAATAATTAAGATCTGCCATTTTACAGATTTCCTATATATATTTCTATTTGTTACACTATTTCTGTTATGTAAGCCCACTTAGCTCAGAGGTTAGAGCATCGCATTTGTAATGCGAGGGTCATCGGTTCAAATCCGATAGTCGGCTTTTTTCTCTATTGATGTTCCATGAACAAGAATCTCTTTTTTTTCTCCGAATTAAATGGAGAATCCAGAGTCCATTATGTCGTTCTACCTTAAAATTTTGCTAGATACAAAACATTAAAATAAATAATATATATACAAAAAATCCAGATGTTGATGAAATTCCATTTTTTGTGGTTCTTTAGTAGATTTTACTCTGTTTATCCTTTAGTTTAATTCAGTTTTAATTTCGATGTATTCTGTAATGTAAATACAATGAAATTTATTGTGTAAAATGGAATTTCAATAAAAAAAGGAGTCGTCATGTCCCGTTATCGAGGACCTCGTTTAAAAAAAATACGCCGTCTGGGAGCTTTACCAGGACTCACTAGAAAAACGCCTAAATCCGGAAGTAATCTGAAAAAGAAATTCAATTCTGGGAAAAAAGAGCAATATCGTATTCGTCTTCAAGAAAAACAGAAATTACGTTTTCATTATGGTCTGACAGAACGACAATTACTTAGATATGTACATATCGCTGGAAAAGCAAAAAAGTCAACAGGTCAAGTTTTACTACAATTACTTGAAATGCGTTTGGATAATATTGTTTTTCGATTGGGTATGGCTTCAACCATTCCTGGGGCCCGGCAATTAGTTAATCATAGACATATTTTAGTTAATGGTCGTATAGTTGATATACCAAGTTTTCGTTGCAAACCCCGAGATATTATTACTACGAAGGATAACCAAAGATCAAAACGTCTGGTTCAAAATTCTATTGCTTCATTCGATCCGGGCAAATTGCCAAAGCATTTGACGGTTGATACATTGCAATATAAAGGACTAGTACAAAAAATCCTAGATAGAAAGTGGGTCGGTCTGAAAATAAATGAGTTGTTAGTTGTAGAATATTACTCTCGTCAGACTTGAGCTTAACGCAAAAGGAAAGGTTCATAGAATTTTTTTTTCCCCTTCCCCTTTCCCCGAACTAAATCGACCTAAGGCTCTTAATTCGTATTTTTCCATTCATTCACCTAGCAGAAATAGATTAACCTTAGGATCTTTTTTCTTTTTTGTTATATTTTACATAGCAAAGTAATTTGCTTTAGAGAATTCTATTAAATAAAGGTATTATTGCTCAAATAAATTGTTATTTGATTTGATACATTGTGATCGGTAACGTTGATGAATTAAGAGAAACGGAAAGAGAGGGATTCGAACCCTCGGTAAACAAAAGTCTACATAGCAGTTCCAATGCTACGCCTTGAACCGCTCGGCCATCTCTCCTACATAACTTATTATGGAAAATAAACTGAGTGAATAGCGAGTTTTCGTATTCCTGCAGTACAGGTACAGCCACAACCGTTCGGGGATTCCATGGCTCTATTGGAAAAATTCTTTTTTTTATCTAAGTGTAAGGATCCTTTATTTATTTTTTTTTTACTAGGAATTCTGCTCCCTCAAAAGTTTTTCTTTTGGGAAAACCCAAATAAAAAGAGAATAGAAGAATCCTTATTATTCCATAAGAAAATAAAGGAACCAAGGAACCCTAGAATTCTATTTGCATAAGGTATGTTACGCCATACAATCTAAATAAAAAAGGGTATGGGATAATTAATGACTTTGAAAACGCGAAATAGCTGATGACAGAAGTTGTTGTTGAGAAATAGGAAAGTGGAATGAAATCTAATCTTAGTCAAATATTTCATATCTCTTCTTGTCCAAACAGAAGGAAAAGGAGACAATTTGAGCTGAGTGGAAAATCCATACCTCTCTTATCCATTTAGAGCATATGGAGCGATTTATAAGTTTTTATGTTATTTTGTGATAGAATGAAAAGAATTCTATATAGAATGGATTGGGAATTATGCCTAGATCCCGTATAAATGGAAATTTCATTGATAAGACCTCCTCGATTGTAGCCAATATTTTATTGCAAATAATTCCGACAACCTCAGGGGAAAAAAGGGCATTTACTTATTATAGAGATGGTGCGATTTGATTCTTTTTTTTTTTTGTTTTTTTTTTAGCCCTACCTACATCTCAGTCTTACGAGAAAAAGAAGGGGTTCACATAGAGAGAACAAAATTAGTAAAGGAAGCCCACGCTTGGGGAAGGTGAGGTGAACTAACAATTCCTTCTGTCGTGTATCCTCGATTGATGCGGCCTTAGATACTTCAATTGTAGATTTGAGTATTGAGCGAAAGGTTACACCTACAGGATAGGTTCTGTATTACAGGCTAATCCTACTCTACTAGGACCAATAGGCAGCATAGGGGAGAAAAGCACTACACCTCGAAATAGGAATCAACAAGAGAAAAACTTTGTTAGAAATTAACCCTTTCCTGATCGGTATCAGGATTGGGAAGAATGGTTGGGATAGCAAACAACCATCAGGTTTGTACGTTGGATACCCTTATAACCATCAAAGGTCGTTGAAGTGGCTAATTCCTCTAAATAGGAGGCGTTGAGAACAAAGAAATTCCTGGAGCTATCGTTTTCCTCTAGCATTAATAGAATTCATTGGTGTTAAGAAAAACCTCTTGGGGGAAGGTTGGCTAGAGATTTCTTGGAAAAATACCAGCCCCTTTCGGTCCATAATGAGATGGGACTAATTCTATTTGCATTCTATAGATTTTTTGTTTAGTACTATGTACAGAAGGGAGGAGCCGTATGAGATGAAAACCTCATGTACGGTTTTGGAACGGAGATTTTTTGAATAGAATGAACGACCGTAACGGATGTTGGCTCAATCCGAAGGAAATTATGCGGAAGCTTTGCAGAATTATTATGAAGCTACGCGACTAGAAATTGATCCCTATGATCGAAGTTATATACTATATAACATCGGCCTTATACACACAAGCAATGGAGAGCATACAAAGGCTTTGGAATATTATTTCCGGGCGCTAGAACGAAACCCCTTCTTACCGCAAGCTTTTAATAATATGGCCGTGATCTGTCATTACGTGCGACTGTCTCCACTATAGAAAGAAAGAAGAAAAAAAGATGAAATTTTCTAGTATTTACTAGAAAAAGGGCTTTCTACATAGGGATCGTCAAAACAATGATTTTGCCCTATCAGCTGTAGGAAGGAAGAACACTTCACGAGAATCAAAATAAGAAGAAAGTCGAGCCTATACTACTACTCTATGGATAAATTCTCAAATTGATAGAGAAAGCACCGTAAAGATCAATTAGTGAGCGACTGGGTCGATACAACTAAAAAAAAAACTGCTTAATTATACCATGAGATGGGGCAAAATTTAGGAATCTGCTTATGTAATAGAGCCGATCCACTAAAGGATTAAGCAGCGGTGTAGTATCAGATCCCAAAGATAGTAAGTTCTTTTTTCTTTCTTATGGGAAAAAGTCTTTTTCAAGGATTCTATAGAAATTTCATATATGAAAGACACGAAACCGAGATAGTTACCTTTCAGAAAATTCGAACGAAGGATATAGGTCTATGTATGCTTCATTCTTCTGAAGGTGGGAGAAAAGATCAGACTGATTATTGATCAAAATTAGGGTTTGAAACTTAGGTAATTAACTTCTTCTGCTTAACCCAAGAAGAAATTGGATCGATTTTTGAGAAATCGAATTCAGTTAAAATAGGGGAAATTAAGATAGCAATTTCTGAGCCGTATGAGGTAGGAAACTCTCAAGTACGGTTCTAGGGGAAGGAACTGCCTATTCCGACCGAGGAGAACAGGCCATTCTACAGGGCGATTCGGAAATTGCGGAAGCTTGGTTTGATCAAGCTGCTGAGTATTGGAAACAAGCTATAGCGCTTACTCCGGGAAATTATATTGAAGCACAGAACTGGTTGAAGATTACGAAGCGCTTTGAATTTGAATAAGACCACTCTTCATTTTCATAAAATGGGCGGTTTGGTTGTTGATCCATTAATCAAATAATTTTGGTAGGAAGATCAAATCAAGAATTTCATTATATCCCTTTCTTCTACCTTCGATTTTATATCATATTTCATAAGGATAAACAATAGGGATAGGCTCTAGAACGGAGGTAATAAAGTAAATAAAAGGGGACAATCTAAATATTCCTACCTAAAGGACGATTTTTTTAATAATTCTAATGAGTTTCTTGGAATTTGGAATCGAATAAAAATATTTATATTATGCTCACTCAAGGAAAGTAGATGTAGGGCTTATACCCTAAAAAAAAATACACTAGCTTCTTAAATGAAAACGTAACAAAAAAAGATTTTTTTTTACGTCGGGAAATAATTTTCCAGGGTAACCAATGTCCGTTAGGCACCTAATCCTTATGTCATAATAGATCCGAACACTTGCCTCGGATTGACTTCAATATATAATTGCTCCAGTGAATAACTAAAAAAAAAATAGAAGGGCGGTAGATAGTAAAGAAAAGGACTAATCATAATATCTATCCTTCAAAGATTCACTAAAAAGACAGTTGGCGGGTCTCTTTGTATGTCTTGTCCGGAAAGAGGAGGACTTAATGATTATTCGTTCGCCGGAACCAGAAGTTAAAATTGTTGTGGATAGGGATCCTGTAAAAACATCTTTTGAGGAATGGGCTAGACCCGGGCATTTCTCAAGAACAATAGCTAAGGGCCCCGATACTACCACTTGGATCTGGAACCTACATGCTGATGCTCACGATTTCGATAGTCATACCGGTGATTTGGAGGAGATCTCTCGAAAAATCTTTAGTGCTCATTTCGGTCAACTCTCCATTATCTTTCTTTGGTTGAGTGGCATGTACTTCCACGGTGCCCGTTTTTCCAATTATGAAGCATGGCTAAGCGATCCTACTCACATTGGACCCAGTGCTCAGGTAGTTTGGCCAATAGTAGGGCAAGAAATTTTGAATGGTGATGTAGGTGGGGGTTTCCGAGGAATCCAAATAACCTCCGGTTTTTTTCAGATTTGGAGAGCATCTGGAATAACTAGTGAGTTACAACTCTATTGTACCGCAATCGGTGCATTGATTTTTGCATCGTTAATGCTTTTTGCTGGTTGGTTCCATTATCACAAAGCCGCTCCCAAATTGGCCTGGTTCCAAGATGTAGAATCCATGTTGAATCACCACTTAGCGGGGTTATTAGGACTTGGGTCTCTTTCTTGGGCGGGACACCAAATCCATGTATCTTTACCGATTAACCAATTTCTTGACGCTGGAGTTGATCCTAAAGAGATACCACTTCCTCATGAATTTATCTTGAATCGTGACCTTTTGGCTCAACTTTATCCTAGTTTTGCCGAAGGAGCAACCCCCTTTTTCACCTTGAATTGGTCCAAATACGCAGAATTTCTTACTTTTCGCGGAGGACTAGATCCAATAACCGGTGGCCTATGGTTGAGCGATATTGCGCACCATCATTTAGCTATTGCTATTCTTTTCCTGATCGCTGGTCATATGTATAGGACCAACTGGGGTATTGGTCATGGACTTAAAGATATTTTGGAGGCTCATAAAGGCCCATTTACAGGACAAGGCCATAAGGGTCTCTATGAAATCCTAACAACGTCATGGCATGCTCAATTATCTCTTAACCTAGCTATGCTAGGCTCTACAACTATTGTTGTAGCTCATCATATGTACTCTATGCCGCCCTATCCATACCTAGCTACTGACTATGGTACACAACTTTCCTTGTTCACACACCACATGTGGATTGGCGGATTTCTAATAGTTGGTGCTGCTGCACATGCAGCCATTTTTATGGTAAGAGACTATGATCCAACTACTCGATACAACGATCTATTAGATCGCGTCCTTAGACACCGCGATGCAATCATATCCCACCTTAACTGGGTATGTATATTTCTAGGTTTTCACAGTTTTGGCTTGTACATTCATAATGATACCATGAGTGCTTTAGGCCGTCCCCAAGATATGTTTTCGGATACCGCCATACAATTACAACCCATCTTTGCTCAATGGGTACAAAATATCCATGCTGACGCGCCTGGCGTAACAGCTCCTGGTGCAACAACAAGTACCAGCTTAACGTGGGGAGGTGGCGAGTTAGTAGCTGTAGGCGGCAAAGTCGCTTTGTTACCTATTCCATTAGGAACCGCAGATTTTTTAGTCCATCACATTCACGCATTTACCATCCATGTGACTGTATTAATACTTTTGAAAGGTGTTTTATTTGCTCGTAGTTCCCGTTTGATACCTGATAAAGCAAATCTTGGTTTTCGATTCCCTTGCGACGGGCCTGGACGAGGGGGAACATGTCAAGTCTCCGCCTGGGATCATGTTTTCTTAGGTCTATTCTGGATGTACAATGCAATTTCGGTAGTCATTTTCCATTTCAGTTGGAAAATGCAGTCGGATGTTTGGGGTACTGTAAGTGATCAAGGGATAGTAACTCATATCACAGGGGGAAACTTTGCACAGAGTTCCATTACGATTAATGGTTGGCTCCGAGATTTCTTGTGGGCACAGGCATCCCAAGTAATTCAGTCTTATGGTTCTTCATTATCTGCATATGGTCTTTTTTTCTTAGGCGCTCATTTTGTCTGGGCTTTCAGTTTAATGTTTTTATTTAGTGGCCGTGGTTATTGGCAAGAACTCATTGAATCTATCGTTTGGGCTCATAACAAATTAAAAGTTGCTCCTGCTACTCAGCCTAGAGCCTTGAGCATTATACAAGGACGTGCTGTAGGAGTAACCCATTACCTTCTGGGTGGAATTGCCACAACATGGGCATTCTTCTTAGCGAGAATTATTGCAGTAGGATAGTGGCTAGGAGGATTTGAAAGGCATTATGGAATTAAGATTTCCC